GGAATGAAAGGAAGGTGCCAAGCCGAAGTGTACAAATCTCATAGGTCTATATCTGCTCAGTCTCTGTTAGCAGCTTCAGTAGGATTCTGGTCTTTTCTTTCCTGCGAGTGTTGAAGTGGGGAAGTCCGGATCAATCCGTCGAAAAAGACGCCATCTCAGTCTAAATGGAAGTAGACCAAGTAGTTTCATAGGAAGAAATGTGAAAGTAGGGGCTGCTAAGCGCCCAGACCCATTGGAGGTGAGGTGAGATAGTCAATGAATGGGGTGGTAGATTCTGGCGCAGTGTCAATTGAGAAAGCGATTGTGACTCTGACCTTCTTATCGGCTGCTGGTCTTGAAGTCTCGCTAACTACTTGGATACCTCCTCTCATTCCTCGGAACGAAAAAGCGAGAGTACATTCTCCTTTTTAGTGCATTTCAGCTGCGTCAGCAGTTTATTCTTTCTTATTCCCTTTCCTGTGTTCATTTTTCAAGTGGTGGATAGGATGAACTTACTGGCCTAAGGTCCTTCTCTTCTCTTTCTTATTAGTAATCTTGTTCAAGTGAGAGGTCCAACGGAACTCGACTGAAAGGAGAGGGACTGACATCTTCTTTTCATTTCTTTCATATCTCCCTTGATTCTGTTTCAGTTTGAAGTAATAGGGAGGAGGCTTGTAGACCTTACAATTGTCTTTGTTAAATACTTATGACCGACTGACTTGAATCTGCTTGCCATTGGTCCTTATCTTTAAGATAATGGTAAGAGTGGTAATGTAGGGCTAGGGGTATAGAATGGAGAGCCTTTGTAGGCCGATAGGTTGATTGAGTCAGTACACCTGACGTATGCTTAAAGAAAAAGAATGAGATTCAGCTCTGATCACCACCACCGGATGCATTTTTCTTGATCTTCTCGGACTCCAGTAAAGTTTATGCGTTGGGCCTAGAAAGCGGTAAACGTCAGCAATGAGTGCTTCGATTGTATTAAATTCTTCTTCTCGATTGGGGAAAGTCCGTTCCATGCTAAGACGCACCAGATCTATGATCTCTATTTTCTACAGAATCGTCTAGCGAGAAAACTCTTTCACTAATCTTTCTTCTTGGCACTTTCGGTCTTCTGCAGAATAGTAGCATTGCATCGTCAATTCAGAATTGATGTGGAGAGCTTGTTCAAAGAACTCGAGTCAACACGCTACTCTGGACCTGGCTCTCTTCTTCATACTTACTGCACGCAGGATAAGATCTACTTGTCCTCCTCCCTTCCCTTTACCTTTAAATGAAAGCTTTCACCCTCTCCTTTTAGTCGAGTAAGAAATACCTCGGGAGATATCGATCTTGCTTCAAGCATGCAATCTTCTTCACTAGTAGGAGAAAGAATCTACATATTCAAGTACAGGTGATTCAATAGCAGCAGACCTCGGTGGAGAGAGGTCTTACTAGCCTTCCCGCACGACTGAGCACAAGAAATGTGTTTTGGTTGTGTTGCCAAAGGAGGCACCACAGTAGTTGGTTTAGGCCACAATAAATGACTACCTTAAAGGGGGAGTAATTGGGTATGATGCCTCCTATTCAAGGAGAAATCCGGTGTTCGTCACACTGGACGCCAACCATCGGACCTGGTTCGTTAGAAGCTCCTGGTGGCCTGAGAGGAAAGAGAATTTCGCCCGAGGAACGCCTTTGGAGGAACCCCTGACTTGTCAAACCTGGTACTAGAAACTTTATTGTCTCTTCTTCACTGATCTGTTAAGATAGCTACTTAATTGAGACGTGGATTAGGATTAATCAAGGGGGGTCAAACCTTCTATTATTAGGGTGGGTTCGTCCCGACTATCTTAACCTATATGGTCTTTATTGACAGCGAAAGCTTTGTATGACTGTTCCGGTAGAGTAATGGGGATAAGGGCGAACTATCTCTTCTCTTCTGTTCGTTGCAATGGAACTGAACGTTCCAAGTGCATCCAGCAGGAATCGAACCTACTTTCCTCTTTATTAGGTTGGGCGCTTTAACCATTCAGCCATGGATGCAAGCGAGTGAACTAGGTTTTGGTATTCCTTCTCGAGCTTCAATTTCTTCCGTTATAGGAGATTCGAGAAAAGATGGAATAGGAAGACGTGTTTCCAGAACAAACAAGATACGGGTTGAGAAGGGGAAGTTAGCAAAGTTAGACAAGATTGGAATGGGCATAGGAACATGTATTGATGTACCAGATCGGCTAATGCTCCCAGGTTGATGCGATGTATTCCACCAGTTGACTGAAGACTTTATTATTGGTATATCGATCGGTCCAGCACGAATTGAAATAGAAGCCGGTTCGACAGGAAGCTTTTGAAAACGCAGTGCACCCAGGTAAATAAGAAACGAGATGAATACAGAGGTCAAACGAGCATCCCACACCCAAAAGGTCCCCCACATTGGTCTTCCCCGAAACCCCCCAGTAACTAAGGTAAACAACGTAAAAAAAGCACCCATTTCTATACCGGTTCCGGAAGAGCGAAGATAAAGGGGATGTTTTGTTAATAGGAACAAGAAAGTGTTTATAGCCGTGGCGATATAAACAATAATACTCATCCGAGCCGCAGGAACATGTACATAGAGAATACGAGAATTTCCACCTTGTTGAAGATCTAGTGGTGCTACCCCAAGACTTAAATGAATAGCCATCGCTGTTAAGAACAACCAAGACCCAATGAGAATTTGCGCGTAGCTTCTGGTCTTTGACATCAAAAAAGAAGGTTGTAATAACGGAACGGACATGTGCAAATTTTGTCCTAGCTAGTGGAACAAGAAAGACATGGATCTATAATACGCAATCAAAGGATTTCCCCCAACGAATACCCTGCTTTGTTTGTTTTCGCTCTGCTTGTGCGTGGCACTCCTTGCTGGCGTAGCGGCGCATAGCGAAAAAAATAAAAAAGGAAACTCACCACCAAAAGAAAAAGGTAGGTTAACTAACGAAACTAAAAACTACATTTGAATTCTTGCTCACCGATAATCCTTTAGAAAAAATCTTATACAACTGTATAGAGGATTATTGGTATAGCTGTCCACTAGCCGAAAATCGGACACCAAATTATTGTGGACTGAATGAAGTAATTGCATAGCTGCCGGGTCTGCCGTATTTGGCAATACGGCATCCTGTAGAAGTTGAGCGCTCACCTTGCTCAAGAAACTTGTCGTTTCTATATAAGGGTGACTTCGGAGGGAACTCGGACATGAAATTTTTTTTATATTTGTCTAGATACTTTTCCACTTCCTCAACTACAAGATTTCTCAAGAAATCCTCCTTCGCCTTTCTTTTATCCTTTCTTTTATTTCTTGAAGAAGAAGAAGAAGAAGAAGAAGCGGGCGCACGAGAAAGATTTAGCATCATGTGGATGACGGAGAGGGGGAAAATTCCATAAAGCGCGAACCAAGATCCATGATACGAAAACCAAAATCAGAAGTAGGACAAAACTCAGAGTTAGCAGCATGAACAAAGAACTAGGACATACCAGGTGAGAAGTTCGGCTAAGCCGGAAAGATAGATCTCTTCGATCCTTGATTGATTTGAACAAAAAGAAAGAAAGAAGCCGGTAGCAAAGGAAATGAAATGGCAGCTGTGCTTTATATAACATAATAGCTTTTTGGTCTTCGTTGATCACTTCTGCTTACCCCACTGGAAGACAGGAAGAGCTAGCATCTCTCTTTCCTAAGGCATAAGGCGTTCCTCGAGGAGTACAAGCCAAAAGGTGCCATAGTCGTCGCAAAGGTTCAAGCAAGGAGGAAGTAGGTCTCAAAAGAAAAAGGGGGAGGTTTCAGAATTCCCAAGCGCCTAGTCAGTTGAAGGGTCAGTTCAAGGTTAGCGTCCGATTGTGCGCAATGAATAAATCAATGTATTTGCGGAAAATGGGACGCTGAAGGGCAGGGGTAGCCCATGTTAGCAACTTCTTAACCTGGCTGCACCACCTTCTTTTTAGTGAAAGGTGAGCTACGGTGCCCCAAACCACAAGCAAAGGTTCTAGGAGTAGAGATCTCGTCTCTGCAGGTTCGGAGCTCCTATCTCCGTACCGAGCAAAGCGCAATGTGGTAATAAATCAAAGTCTGGGTTCGGTCTTCCGGTGGACGGCATCAATCACCGGTGGTTTGTTTGGGTTTCAACTAGAAAAGTGGATTCTGGCTTCAATTCTTAGCATGAAGAAGATTATCGTGGACCGCTTGCCCCGGTGTGAACTCATGAGATTGAGAGAGATGGGGAAGTAGGCGAAGCTGTTTAAGTAAGAGTTACCTAATTGATTGAATACCAGTCAATTTCCCACAAGAGTATACTCATTTCCGCAACAAAATGGAATTGCCTTTGATGCTTCGAGGAACGCCTATGCAATCACAGCTGAGTAATGGACTGGCGAACTAAAATGGATAGCTGCTGGGAGAATTGCGACTGATGAATCGCGATCAGCCGCTGATTCCCTTGCCGTTGGATTCGTGCCTCAATACTCTGCCACTGGGACTCGGTCGGAAGAATCTACTGCGGCCTTCTCTACCCACCTTTATGAATTCTAACCCCAACCAGCCATGACAAGGCTTAATTTATTAGAACCCGTTGTTGTTTAGAAAGATGTGTTATTCCTGTGAAAGTCTCGTTTTTGACTCCGTTTTTTTGAGCATTGTACACGGGCTTTGCTGCGACGAGGATGCCTTTTTTAATAAGGCCAACGTCAAGACCTGAAACAGAGTCCTACCACGTTAAGGGAGAGCACCCAACTTGCTTGTTGACACGTGAGGGAAAATAGGAGTCTGAGGTGGCAGGATTTACCACTATAACCCTATGGTAGTGATGGTTGGTCCCAGTACTCCTTCGAGTGCCTTTTGCGCTTAGCGTCGGAAAGAGGAGTTGCTTGCCTTACCACACCAACCACCTTAGCACTGGAAGTTCTAGCAATGGGCAGCTAGGCAAAGGAAAATTAGCTATCTAATGAATATTCATTAGATAATAGATTGTGGATCTGTTCTTAGCTCGTGCAATCAATAAAAGCGGTCCTTCGCCTTAGTAAGCTAGCTTTCTAAGCCCGGGCGTGGATCGATCGTGACGAAAATGGGACTAATCCTCTGTACTGTAATAGAAGAGTTTGAAACAAAACTAAGGGAAGTAGCTACGATCGCTCGCAGGCCGTTGCTCGCTCCCTCCAAGTGTTGAACAGAGATAGCTACGATAGAACACAGCTAACAACCCATGACAGAATAATATGTATATAAGAAGACGGCTGCTTAGAGGAGTGATCTGTTCATCTAACTCAAAATATTGTAATGTAAGAAGAAGAAGAATCTTACGCCCAAAATTCCCATCTCTTTTTTCTTGGTTGGACCAACCGGCACCAGTCATTTCCGTCTTCCTTAATTGGGAGAGTCAGAATCAGTCTCTCTTTGTTTGGGGGGGGAGCGGAGCAGTCAATGAAGGAACCTTTGCTTTGAAAATGATTGTTCTAAAATGGTTATTCCTCACAATTTCTCCTTGTGATGCAGCGGAACCATGGCAATTAGGATCTCAAGACGCAGCTACACCTATAATGCAAGGAATAATAGACTTACATCACGATATCTTTTTCTTCCTCATTCTGATTTTGGTTTTCGTATTATGGATCTTGGTTCGCGCTTTATGGCATTTCCACTATAAAGAAAATGCAATCCCGCAAAGGATTGTTCATGGAACTACTATCGAGATTCTTCGGACCATCTTTCCTAGTCTCATCTCGATGTTCATTGCTATACCATCATTTGCTCTCTTATACTCAATGGACGAGGTAGTAGTAGATCCAGCCATTACTATCAAAGCTATTGGACATCAATGGTATTGGACTTATGAGTATTCTGACTATAACAGTTCCGATGAGCAGTCACTCACTTTTGACAGTTATATGATTCCAGAAGAAGATCTAGAATTGGGTCAATCACGTTTATTAGAAGTGGACAATAGAGTGGTTGTACCAGCCAAAACTCATCTACGTATTATTGTAACATCTGCTGATGTACCTCATAGTTGGGCTGTACCTTCCTCAGGTGTCAAATGTGATGCTGTACCTGGTCGTTTAAATCAAATCTCTATTTTGGTACAACGAGAAGGAGTTTACTATGGTCAGTGCAGTGAGATTTGTGGAACTAATCATGCCTTTACGCGTGCGCCCGGAAACATAGGCCGACTGTTGAGCCCACTCTGGCTCAGCCGCACCACCCGGGGGTGCGAGCCACCCGAGAAGCAAGCTATTACAGCGAGCGGCTGGAGCTGTAGGGAGCCGAGGAGCAAGGCAGTAGATAAGATAGAAGAAGGGGCCAGGCACCCGGTGGAGCAGAGGGGACGGTTAGGATAACGAACTTGAAACGCGGAGCCCGAGCGGCTGGCGAGCGAGTGGTTAGTGGCCAATAGCGCCCTAGTTGATGGCATTCCTCTCTGCGGCTGGCACTCGAGGAACCACAGGGCACTCCATACAGAGCAAGCAAGTCTTAGGGATGAGACGCCCGCGCAAGGACCTCAATTCTCATTAGGAGGTCGAACCAAGGACCTATGGAAGTCGGGGCTACCCCGTCCCCATGGGCAACGCAATAGTGTCCTGAGGGAGGAGTTTAGAGGCCTTATAGTAGCATGGACTTCTTTATCTTTCTAGGTCATGCGAAGGGGGCCAGTCCAAGATCGTACTGTTCCTCTACAAAGATAATAGACGCTCTCAACGGCTAGGCGCCACTCTCTTTCTGAGTTATTCCAGCTTCTTCATGATTTCGTGCCGCGGTGAACAAACAAAAAAAGAAGGCCGTCTCAGCGGAAGGAGAAGGACCTGCAACGGCAGAGACTACTGACCCTCTTCTTGTTCTTAGCCGTCTATTACGAGTCCGGGAAGCCTGGAATCATAAATATGAGGGATCCAGAAGGGTGGGCAGGGCGTTAGCAAGGTTTTTTATCCCCTCTTCCCGGTCAAGATAGATGGGAAAGGAGTCCTATCAAGTAAAGGCCATAACCAGCCTCTTTTTTATGTACACCTTTCTTTGTTTCAGGCTCTTCAAGACCTTCCTCCTGCTAATCCGGCCATTTCCGAACCTGTCTTTCCCACCCTTCTCAATTCTTGCGATTCCTAGCCAGCCCCCTTAGCTTATTTTGCTTTATAAAACCACTTTTCCCTTTTTTCAGCTTGCTGCTCGCTTTCTCGCTTCCGAGAGGTGCTTTAGCAACTCGACTGAAAGGAGAGGGCCGAAGGCGCCTGACTTACGGTTTCAAAGCCTGGCGCGAAGCGAAGGGATTGGATTTCACCTATGATCAGATTAGTGGGCAACCATTGTTGACTTTTTTCGTGGTGTTGTTGACGTTGTTGAAAGCTAATTTCGAAGTAGGCCTTGCTTTTCTCCGCTGGGAGCAGCTCACACTATGGTGGAGGAGGTGCCGTGAAGATCTAGGAGTGTGAGCAGTACGAGCTGAAAGGCTCCCATACTGTTTGGAGGGCAGGGGGCATAGATGCCAAAGAAAGCTGACCCCTATCTATCGTCGTAGAAGCTGTTCCTAG